TTGGCACGTATCGTACGTAAATGTAACTCGTTGTTCAAACAACTACTCAGAGTTCCTAGAGCCCCTTGTAAGGCTTGTTGGAAAACCCGTTGTCGGACTTGATTAATCGCCCTTTGTTGTTCAAAATGAATAGTTTCGTTTTTGTAATTTTCTAGTTGTTTCAAAGTCTTAGAAGTGGAATTAATAAAATTAAATTTTTCTCGTTCTATCTCAGAGTATCCATTGACTCGAAACTGATCTGCCTCCATTTCCACTTTTCGTAAGCGAGTCCGGGCCTTTTCGAGCTGTTCAATGGCTCCCCCGCGCAGTTCTTCTGAATTTCGAATAGTATTCAAGATCCTCTGTTTTCGATTATCTAATAAATCACTTAATGAAAGTAGATTCTCTTTCCATTCATTTAAAAACTTCCATGATCCCTTCCCGAACCAAACATGAATCTTTCGATTCATTTGGCTCTCACGCTCAATTACTTATGATAAATTCCCATATCTTTTTTTGAATGTAATGAGCCTATCCTCTATTCTCTCTTCATATTTCAAAATAAAAATATCAAAACAAATCACTAATCCAAAACCAAAAAAGTCGGAGGACTCTTCTGACCAAACAAAAATATGTAATTGTCAGCAAAGTTGTTTCTTTTTTTTTTCAAATCCAAAAATCCAAAAAGGTTTTCTTCCTTTATACACAATACATAGGTCGTCGATTCAGCATTGGATAAAAGGGGGGATTTAATCCCAATTTTTAGAATAAGCGGTTCAAATCATTTTATCCATATGAGTGTTCTATATCGATAAATTATTCATTTAGAAAGCATCTCTATATTACTAGTCATATAGTGGTAGAAAGAGTACCATGCTGCGTCTGGACTTCAAACGATTTAGCTTTAACCATAGTTAATGGTCCCACATTTTTGGTTGATAGAGAATCAAAGTGGATTTACCAACGAATCACGAAATGCTATGGTTCTTCCATATGATTTCTTTATTCAGAAGTCATTCGTGAGATCATGTACCTCTCTTTCCTAGTTATAACATAAAAAGTACAGCTGGTTGGATCCAGCCTATTCTTGAAATAAACAACTCGCACACACTCCCTTTCCAAAAAAAACCAATACCCCAAGCACTACACTTAGATTTATTAGATTTGTTGCTAAAATATCGGTATTAAACCCGAAACTCCCGGCGGACGGCCAGTGGCCCAAAGAAACGAAAGAATCGGTTACATTTTTCATATGATCTCCTCTTATAGATAGACTAAAAAAAAGAACAGAGTTCTTTTTGTATCGCCCTGCCCCCCCTTTATATATATATATTTTACTATTTCTAAATCGAGTCAAAAAAGATTCGATTTAGAAATGGAGAATTACCCCCTTTATTGAAACCCTTCCTAAAAAACCAAAAAAGGGGGTTCCTTGGACTACGAACGGGAAGGATGAAAGCGAGTGGGTATGCTAATTCCTCATCGGCAAATCAGCCCTTCCCGTGGGTTATTTTCTCAACGAATAAGTAATTTTAGGAATGAAATCTTGATATAATTCGAAAAAGCAAATGACAGGTTCAAGGCAATAAAATATGCAAAAATTTTATTTTTCTTATTTTTAAGATTAAACAAAAGGATTCGCAAATAAAAGTGCTAATGCTACAACCAGGCCATAAATTGTTAAAGCTTCCATAAAAGCTAGACTAAGCAATAAAGTACCTCGTATTTTTCCCTCCGCCTCGGGCTGTCTCGCTATACCTTCTACAGCTTGACCCGCAGCAGTACCTTGACCAACTCCAGGTCCAATAGAAGCAAGCCCTACAGCCAATCCAGCAGCAATAACGGAAGCGGCAGAAATCAGTGGATTCATGATAAATTCCTCATACAAAAAAAAGAAATGGTTAATGATACAGTCAGCCGATGAATTCTAACTTAATTATTACATTATTACATCGCTACAATTTATCCAGTCGAAGTCACTACAAACTTCAAATTGAAGTAATAATCTTATTCAAGGATCAAAACTGCTTTACTTCGATATCTCTTTTTTAGTTCCTATCGACAAAGTCTTTGCGAATCCGTACGACTTTCGTCCGTCCATTTCTTTGTTCCGAACCATTCTTTGAATTCTTTGATCTTTTTCTTGATTTCATCCGTTTATTCATTCAACTCACAGTCCCAGAGGATACGGAAGGACTTATATTGGAATACCCATCGAAATTTCTAGTAAATAGTAGGGCAAATTGAATATATCTGTAGTTCATATATAACTAGTCAATATCTAATATCACATATACATGTCTTTTTTCCATAACGTAAACCTACTCTTCATTCATCTTAGATTCAATCGGATTCGAGAATCATTCGTCGAAAAACAAGTTGACTTATAGCATATTGGGCATTATTACATATAATATACCTAGCATAACCTTCCTCTCCGATCCGAATCACTCTATTTTTTCTGAATCCCTTTTTTTGTAAATTCTTCTTTCCCTTCCCCTTTCTTTATCATTATCCCGCA